ACTATATATTTCTTAATGCGGTTTGAAGCGTGCGAGAGCCCCCTCGTTATCTTACTGTTACCGATTGCCTGATTTATGGACATGCGGATCTGTACCGAGACCTGGAAGGCAGAGAGACAATGAATAAGACAAAGAGGCTGTGGACTGAACTGAACGGACAGGCCGATTCTGATGCCGATCGTTAGAGGGATGGATGAAAGTGCTATGGACGGACCCGAAGTTGCTCACCATGGACCAAGATAGGGACCTTCGGTAAGCGGTATTTTTTCTCTAATGCTGAACTGTCCCGAGTAGTGGGAAAAGCCCAGATACAAATATGTTGAGTAGCTGGCGGCGAATTGTTGAGCCCTTATGCAGCGTCCCGAGAAAACTAGGTAGATCCAGGCGACCAGAGGGAGGAATCTTATATTCTTTTATTAGGATTAGGATAGGCCCCTTCTGGAGAAGTAGTTCGCCCACTTCCACCAGTTCTGACTTCAGTAGGAAGTGTAGCCATACTTTCTTTCTTGAAAATAGACCCCCGTTGTCAGCCACGGGTTGTTTGAGATCCATTGCTGGGCATGTGAACTTCTAAAACGGGCTTCTTCCTAGGATTGACTGGGTCATTCGGTCACTGCCTCAAATGGGTCCCTCCCTCCGCTTTTCCAGTACTATAACTATATAGTAGGACTAAACCTATACTATAGTAGGATAAATAGTAGGTTTCCCTTTCTTTAGTGGTGGCCATGTCTCTTGAATATATAGGACTTGGATTTCTTGGATATAATAGAGAGGTTCTCTCGATAAAATGAAAATAACATATAGCTCCCATAAAAGCCTATCAAAAGAAGGAAAACCACCCCTTTAGTAAGGTCTAAGCTTTCCATCCGTTCTGCGAGAGTAGGCACCAAGTCCTATCATTTATTGGAGTGGAAGGCGCTGCTTCCCATCCTCATTCCGAAACAAAGAGAGTAAAGTAAGGCCACTTGTGACGTATCTTATTGGTCCAACCCCTACTAACAGAGGAAAGCACAAAGGCAGCTTGCAGCAGGTGTTATAAGGTTTAGTTTTTATATCGAACAGAGTTTTCCTCAGATGGATAATGCGTTTCACTATGAATGGTAACATATGAATGGACCCGGTCCAGTCAACAGTTCTCAGCAACACAAAACGAGGGTTAGGCGCATGCAATACCCTTGAATCCTTGAAGTTTCGCCTTTAGATAACAATCAGTAACTAGGAAGAAGCGGGGTAGAGCGGCTTGGCAGCTCCAAAGAAAGAAGACAGAATTCGGGAAAGATGGGTAGAAGATTCTATGAACCGTATGAGCACGTCCTCTTGAAACCAGGACGGTAGCATTCATTATCCAACATGGATAGAATTCCCCCATTAGAACAACAAAAGAAGATAGGACAGAACCAATGCGTCTTGGTATTTCATAGAAGCAATGCTGCAGAAAAAGAATCTATCTTTTAAAAGTGGAAGTTCGGTTCCTATCTCGAGTGAGTAGAGGGGAAGACGTGCCAATTGTTAGGAAAGCTGATACTTCGGACCTTCTTTCAAGGAAAAAACTCAAAATGGTTAGCATGATATAACCGAGGTACAGAACCATACCATACCTTACGGATGCAACGCACAAATACCACTGCAAGCATAGCTCAATGTGATACCAATCACTGACCAACGCATAAAGGATTATTCTTTAGCTGCAAAGGACATGAACTACTTGTATGGATGAAAGACCTCTGACCCTATGGCCCTCTCTCTATACAACTTCTTGACCCGATCCCAAGACCTCTAGCTGAGACTCCGCTAAGGAAGAAAATGTCCCGTAGGACGCCGGTTAGTGCGCTGTTTCCACCTAAAATCAAAAAGAAGAATGGGTTAGTGTTCAAACTCTAGCTTTGCCTAATAACTAGCTCGACTCTCTAACTCGAGATCGCCTGTGTAGCTTCAATCGACGAATCGGAGATGAGATTGATGCGCTCGCATACAAGAATTTATTAATATAAGTGAGATGTTCCTTCTCGACGGCGGGACCCTCTTTCGCCGTGACGAGTTTCTTCCACTCTATCTTCGAAAAGGTAGGCTGGAGAAAGCTAGCTATAGAGATCATCGAGGCAGCTTATACCAGAGTGAGAGCTAATGTTCTTCTCGCTGTTCCCAAGAGTGGTGGCCTGGTTGAGTAACGAGCCGACTAGGAGGTGCTCCAAAAGCACTAAATCCGACCTGGGGAAAAGGATGTTCACTATTTGCTTAACACAACCCCCGCAAGCATAGCGCCTTGGAAAACCTCGCCTGGCATGCGCGCGGTTTCTGACTCAGCCTCCTGGGCATGAACGTCAAGCTCGTGAGCGGACCTCGCCTCCATCTATATCAACTAACTTCGAGGGCAGGTGGGAGTTGACAGCTTCCCGGCGTAAGGGCCTTCCCCCAAGGCCTAGCGCTCTCAGCCGATAGTAAGGTAAGGGATTCTAGTTGCGCTATTACACAGAGTGAGTCTTCCTTCTACTCACTAGTC